TGACCGGGTTCATGAATTATGGTCAACAAACAGTACGAGCTGCAAGGTACATTGGTCAAAGTTTCATGATTACCTTATCCCACGCGAATCGTTTACCTGTAACTATTCAATATCCTTATGAAAAATCGATCACATCAGAGCGTTTCCGCGGTCGAATCCACTTTGAATTTGATAAATGCATTGCTTGTGAAGTATGTGTTCGTGTATGCCCCATAGATCTACCCGTTGTTGATTGGAGATTGGAAACAGATATTAGAAAGAAACGATTGCTTAATTATAGTATTGATTTCGGAATCTGTATATTTTGTGGTAACTGCGTCGAGTATTGTCCAACAAATTGTTTATCAATGACTGAAGAATATGAACTTTCTACTTACGATCGTCACGAATTGAATTATAATCAAATTGCTTTGGGTCGGTTACCAATGTCAGTAATTGGCGATTACACAATTCGAACAATTATGAATTCGACTCAAATAAAAATAGCCACGGATAACCCCCTTGATTCAAGAACGATTACCAATTACTAAGATTCCGTTTTGATCTAAAGAAGCGAAGTTTCTTTCATTTTGGTTGGTTAGTAACTACAAAACATAACTATTGATTGGTGAGAATCACGGCTTGATTTGGATTTAGAATAGATTCATATATCCGTGATGATTTCGAAATATCAAATTTCAACTACTCTTTCGGATACAAAAGCGGGATTGGTCCAATAACTGTATCTACATCAATCCACACCACATTAAGATTCAATTCAATTAGGCATATACAAGAAAAAAAAAAAAGAAAGATAGGGTAACCTCTTTTTTCCTGGCCCGGTCAGTAAGGTCATGAAAATGAAATATTTCAACTTATTTATCTCTTATTTTACACATAATGGATTTACCTGGATCAATACATGATATTCTTTTAGTATTTCTAGGATCAGGTCTTATATTAGGAGGCCTAGGGGTGGTATTACTTACCAATCCAATTTATTCTGCCTTTTCGTTAGGATTGGTTCTTGTTTGTATATCCTTATTCCATATTCCATCTAACTCCTATTTTGTAGCTGCTGCACAGCTCCTTATTTACGTGGGAGCCGTAAATGTCTTAATCGTATTTGCTGTGATGTTCATGAATGGTTCAGAATATTACAAGGATTTATATCTTTGGACAGTTGGAGATGGAGTTACTTCACTGGTTTGTACAAGTATTCTTTTTTCACTAATTACTACTATCTCAGATACGTCATGGTACGGGATTATTTGGACTACAAGATCAAACCAGATTATAGAGCAGGACCTGACAAGTAACGTTCAACAAATTGGAATTCATTTATCAACAGATTTTTATCTTCCATTTGAACTCATTTCTATAATTCTTTTAGTTGCTTTGATAGGTGCAATTGCTATGGCTCGTCAGTAATAAATACTTAGAATTAGAAATCCAAAATCAAATAAAATAAATAAGTCCGTGTTTTGTTCTGTGTTATTATTATGACATCAATTTCCCTTCAGTTCCATTTTTATATTCTATTGTTCATATATTAAATTGAATGGGTTTGAGTTCGATCCATTACTAATACCTTCCTTTTTTCCGTACTTGTTATATTCTAGTCAATCAAATCGGTTAAATTGTATTGTTGTTCATATTGAAATCAATCTCAATTGATGAGGAGTTGGTCAATGATGACCGAGCATGTACTTATTTTGAGTGCCTATTTATTTTCTATCGGTATTTATGGATTGATCACAAGCCGAAACATGGTTAGAGCACTTATGTGTCTTGAGCTTATACTGAATGCGGTTAATCTAAATCTCGTAACATTTTCTGATTTATTTGATAGTCGACAATTAAAAGGAGACATTTTCTCGATCTTTGTTATAGCTATTGCAGCCGCTGAAGCAGCTATTGGGCCAGCTATTGTTTCGTCGATCTATCGTAACAGAAAATCAACTCGTATCAATCAATCGAATTTGTTGAATAAATAGTCGTAATGATATAAATAAAGACAGATATAGAGAATATTTACCAATTAGAATTAGCGTGTCGTGTATAACTCGTATGACCATGTTTGCTGAAACGTAATAAATCAAAGTATCTTGGACCTCTCTCATTCTCATGACCAGATCCAGAAGTAGATTGATTATTCAATTAAAAAAAAATTCTGGTAAACCACTGATTCGTCTGGTGTCTACAATATATGATTCAGTTACTACTGATTTTACCAGATCGAAAATTGATAACGTTCAAAAAATTGATAGATCCAATGTCACATTCAGTAAAGATTTATGATACATGTATAGGGTGTACTCAATGTGTACGAGCCTGCCCCACAGATGTATTGGAAATGATACCTTGGGACGGATGTAAAGCTAAGCAAATTGCTCCTGCTCCAAGAACAGAGGACTGTGTAGGTTGTAAGAGATGTGAATCTGCTTGTCCAACGGATTTCTTGAGTGTCCGGGTTTATTTATGGCATGAGACAACTCGTAGCATGGGTCTAGCTTATTGA